CTCTTGAATCTTCTCTTTCCTATTTTTGTTTGTTATTTAATTTGTTGTTTTTTTTTTTGTGCGTAATGTGGATCGACTCTTGTTTTACTATATGCTAGGAATTCTCTTGTTGAGACCCTACGAATCAATTAAAACCTCAGATTCATACTAGAACCACGATGATTTATAAATTTAGCCCCCAGCTAAATTCAAAGGTTTTCTGAGTAAAAACCATTTGATCATCACTTATTTAATGAGTAGATGTAATGACTCAACAAGATCTATAGAAAGAGCTGTCCTTCGGACAAAATGAATAAGTCTAAAGAAAGAAAAATCGTTTGATTTTGGATAGGAAATACCCATCTGAAATTGTTTTTTTTTTGAGTCCGGTTGCGAGGTCTGAATAGTAGGTATGAATCATAGTTCAAATATTTCTTTTCTTGATCTATTCTATATATTCCGTGCTCCGGATATTAGAATAAATATCCGACGGGGTAGAATCATCTTGATAGAGATGACAGGATCATTCTCTGTATTATCAATAGGATCAATTATAACAAGTCACACGCTCATATTCCGGAAATACCGAAACAAAGAAATTCCACAGTCGAACTACCAGAATGGTCTATAAATCCGAGTCTTAAGTAATTTTTTTTTTATTGAAAAACAAAGGCTTCATAGTTCTTATGAACCTAACTCATCGAAATTCCATCCAGTAAAACGGAAGAATTATAAATTTCCAAAATAATAGATAGGAATATCGCAAATAGAGCCATTGCGACTCCCATAAGTGGTGTAGTCCCCCAGCCCGGAGCTACTTTACCATATTCCGAATTTAATGGTTTCAATAAATTCCCTACGGTAGTTTGTCTTGGTCTAGATCTAGAACTACCCTCAACGGTTTGTGTAGCCATAAATCTTATTTAAGCATTGGTTAAGATCTGTTGACTTTGTATACCATTCCGTTATAGTTGTAAATAAACGATCTTATCGTAGATCCATTGTGATCTTGAAATTATCTAAAAATGGAAACAGCAACTTTAGTCGCCATCTTCATATCTGGTTTACTTGTAAGCTTTACGGGGTACGCCTTATATACCGCTTTTGGGCAACCCTCTCAACAACTAAGAGATCCATTCGAGGAACATGGGGACTAGACTAGTTGAAGTAATGAGCCTCCCAATATGGGAGACTCGTTACTTCAGTTGATATAATAAAAAATCATTTCATTTTTTAGTCGGAACCTTAGGCGGTTCGCGAAAAAAGATAGCGAAAAAAATTATCCCTAAAGTCGAGACTAAAAGGAATGTATAAACCAATGCTTCCATAGATTCGATCGTGGTTTACAATTATAGCTTTCACACCTATTCGTTTGGGTGGGATCATTTACCATACCATATAAAAAGAGGGAAAGAATCAAAGAAAAGAAGGTGATTCAAGTCAATATTTCTCGGGTACCCTATTCAAATAAAAAAAAATAGAGGTGAAAGATACCAGAGCAATCTTGTATCAAACTACTTGTCTCCTTGTAGTCGGATCTCCAAGTTTTTGGAATGCTCCAAATTCCACCTGAGCATCCAAATCTGGATCAATACCAGCAAAAACATCTCTGAACAAGGTTCTAGCGCCATGCCAAATATGCCCGAAAAAGAAGAGCAAAGCAAACGTAGCATGCCCAAAAGTGAACCAACCCCTTGGACTGCTACGAAAAACACCATCAGATTTCAAAGTAGCCCGGTCTAATTCAAAAATTTCACCTAATTGTGCACGTCTAGCATATTTTTTCACAGTAGCAGGATCACTATAACTGACTCCATTGAGTTCGCCACCATAGAACTCAACGGTTACACCTACTTGTTCAACACTATACTTTGATTCCGCCCTTCGAAAAGGAACATCCGCCCTCACAATCCCGTCTCCATCTACCAAAACTACCGGGAATGTTTCAAAAAAAGTAGGCATACGACGTACAAAAAGTTCGCGCCCTTCTTTATCTCTAAAGACGGGGTGTCCTAACCATCCAACAGCTATTCCATCTCCGCTGTCCATTGAGCCCGCTCTGAATAATCCTCCTTTTGCCGGATTATTACCAATGTAATCATAAAAAGCTAATTTTTCGGGAATTTTAGACCAAGCTTCCGATAAACTCAAATTTTCGGCTAGTCCAGCACCAACTCTTCGATATATTTCTTGCTGGAAGTATCCCTGATCCCACTGATAACGAGTGGGACCAAATAACTCGATTGGGGTAGTTGCTGAACCATACCACATAGTTCCAGCAACAACAAAAGCTGCAAAAAAAACAGCAGCGATACTACTAGAAAGTACAGTTTCAATATTGCCCATACGTAATCCTTTGTATAGACGTTGAGGCGGACGGACACTAAGATGGAATAGGCCCGCTAATATGCCCAGTGTACCTGCTGCAATATGATGAGAGGCGATTCCTCCTGGAACAAAAGGATCAAAACCTTCCGCGCCCCACGCTGGACTTACGGATTGTACTTTTCCAGTTAGTCCATAAGGATCGGACACCCATATTCCAGGCCCATATAAGCCTGTTACATGAAATGCGCCAAAACCAAAGCAAGCCACCCCTGAAAGAAATAAATGAATTCCAAAGATCTTGGGCAAATCCAAAGAGGGTTTTCCCGTACGTTCATCACAGAATATTTCTAGGTCCCAATACACCCAATGCCAGATGGCCGCCAAAAAGCACAAGCCAGAAAACACAATATGTGCCCCTGCCACGCCTTCATAACTCCAAATACCCGGATTGGTTATAGTTCCTCCTGAAATACTCCAACCACCCCACGAATTGGTTATTCCTAAACGAGTCATGAAGGGTATAACAAACATGCCTTGTCTCCACATTGGATCAAGAACGGGGTCAGAGGGATCAAAAACCGCTAATTCGTATAGAGCCATCGAACCGGCCCAACCCGAAACTAGAGCCGTATGCATTATATGGACAGAAAGCAATCGACCGGGATCATTCAATACGACAGTATGAACACGATACCAAGGCAAACCCATGGAAATACCCCTTTATCAAAGAAAAATAGACACTATGTAACTTTATCGCATTGGAATATACTATGTTATGTACTTTTCAGCGGATTCTGTATGAGAAAAGGTTACTATTTATTCTATTCCGTTGAAAATAACGGAAAAATTCTGTTCGTAAGAACAAAGAGAAGCAGATCTATTCTATACCCGATAAGTGCCAATACGCAATGGGAGCATTGGTCCCATTTTGTGGGAACGAATGCATGGATACTTGTTTATTATTCGAACAGTCGGTCCCTTCATTCAAATTTTGATTTATTCATTCTGTCTTTCTCTAAAAACCTTCCAATTTATGTATAAACTAGAATAAACAGAAAAAAATGATGAAGACAATAAACTGATTCTTACGTTTCCATATTAAAGTGAAGTATAGTACTTAATTTTTTTCTTTAATTTAATGCCTATTGGTGTTCCAAAAGTACCTTTTCGGAGTCCTGGAGAGGAAGATGCAGTTTGGGTTGACGTATAGTGCGACTTGTCAGACATATTGGGTCATATGGGATTTACCCGTTTTCTCCCCCGATTGAGATATCCTCTGTTTCGCCCAAGAAATATTGTATTGATTGAAGAATCAATCATTCGAAGCGTGAAGTGAAATTAGATTAATTTATATTGAGGATCAATATTATCAATTAGAAGAATTTATGGTTGACTTGGACTAATAAAATCAAGTATCCAGGCTCCGTTCAGAAAATACCAAATTGGTAATAGTAATATATGTAGAATTACCACTTGTAGCATAGACGATTCTTAGTATTTAATTATAGGGGTGATCTCAAACTGCCATGCCAACCAGTATGATGAATACATCGAATAGTTTGGGGGAGGCATAAAACGAATTGAAAAAGTCGTAGCAAAAAGAAATGGTACTGAGATCATTTGTCCTATATGTGCAAATAGAATTCGGGCAGATCTTTCCCCGGAGTAGAACATGAACCTAAAAGAATTGAAAGGACCCATTCAGGAACAAGAAAATGACATCGTGATTTGAATCTCGACGAAACAATACATCAATGAAGGTTAATTCAATAAAAATAAATAAGTTAAGTTCAGTAAATTCTTTTTTTTAGGGAAGGGAGCTAAAACTCATATTTTTTTGAAAAATAGAAGAAAAACCCCTTCATTTTCATTAGAAAAACGGAAATCTGTAAAAAAAAAAGAGATAGGATTGGAATCGACACGTTGATTCTTTTTTTCGCAATTTTTTTGAACCGTATGCATCCAAAGGTGCACGTACGGTTCAAAAGGGATACAATTTTGTCCTAATCAACCGACTTTATCGAGAAAGATTACTTTTTTTAGGCCAAGAAGTTGATAGCGAGATCTCAAATCAACTTGTTGGTCTCATGGTATATCTCAGTATAGAAGATGATACTAAGGATCTTTATTTGTTTATAAACTCCCCCGGCGGATGGGTAATACCAGGAATAGCCATTTATGATACTATGCAATTTGTTTCGCCTGATGTACATACAATATGCATGGGATTAGCCGCTTCAATGGGATCTTTTATTCTGGTCGGAGGAGAAATTACCAAACGTCTAGCATTCCCTCACGCTTGGCGCCAATGAGTTTTTATTTGAAAAAAAAAAGAAGAAGACTATGCCTTCGCCATATCGAATGTGAATAATAGGTAATAATAGCATGGCACTTCGAGTTCGATATGAACAAACTATTATTGTTTTTCCTAACACGAGATTTTGTATCGAGATAGTAGTATGAAACAAAGGTTATTTCCGATTTGATTTTATTTATGTGTCGGGAGTACATTTTCAGCGTCACAAACCATTTTTCTTCCACACCAGAAGTCTCCTTCTGATATTTATGTTACGAAAGAAAGAGTGCGAAAATGAAAAAAAAAAGATCATTTTTCCTTATTTGATCATATCAAAAAGAAACTTTGGGATTGCTAAATCGCAGACGAGATAAATATAGAAAGCAACAGAACCATCATAGTATTTTTTTACTCCTACAATACGAAAGGAAGGGTGGTAAATGGATCATTCAACGATCTGGATCGGATGGATTCTCTTTTTTTCTTCGATAGAATAGAAAGGAAATTCCATTGCAGAGCCGTATGCAATGCACAAAAGATGCCTGTACGGCTGTTCAATTCTATTTGTTTTTTTTTCTTCTTGTTTTTTTATCCCTTACTTTAGCCCAATCGTGCGAGATAGAAGAACCGTTTATGCATGATGTTATATCAAATATTATCCGGGTTATGATTCACCAGCCCGCTAGTTCTTTTTATGAGGCGCAAGCAGGCGAATTTATCCTGGAAGCGGAAGAACTACTGAAACTTCGCGAAACCCTCACAAAGGTTTATGTACAAAGAACGGGCAACCCTTTATGGGTTATATCCGAAGACATGGAAAGGGATGTTTTTATGTCAGCAAAAGAAGCCCAAGCTCATGGAATTGTTGATCTTGTAGCGGTCGAAAATGAAAATACTGGGGATTCCGTGTAAATACATGATTCCGCTTCAAACCATAATTCGAATTTTCCGCGATTTTATATTGAATGGAAATAATTCATAATCATCAATCATCAGGTTAAGATCGATCTAAACCAACCTATTTTGTTATATATATTATGATATGCCGACAATTAAACAACTTATTAGAAACACAAGACAGCCAATAAGAAATATCACGAAATCCCCCGCGCTTCGAGGATGTCCTCAGCGTAGGGGAACATGTACTAGGGTGTATGTGCGACTCGTTTAGATCATGAGTTCGAACAAATGAAACAATTTTTCCAGTACCAATCACCAGTACCAATGAATAGGATAGATAGAGCGGAAAAAGCCATTTACTATCTAAAAATAAACTAAAAAAAAAAAAATGAAGATCTATCATATACCTATATTTTTTGTGTATGAAGTTGAAATTTATGGTTTCCATTGGTGCAAATCCAATCACCTCAATTTGAGATGAGAAGCAATTCCCCATTGGTAGCATAGCAAATAGTTATCCATTAAGCGGAGGAAATAGTACTATAAGAAGTAAAAAGGTTATGTTCCTATTTTTGAAAGAACGGACTAACAAGGTCAGCTACCTAGCCAACTTTCATAATTAAATGCCGTCACTGTATGGATATCCTTTCTTGTGAAAAGAGCTATTACTGTATAATTGATTGGTAGAGCCAAGGAGAGTGAACTATACAAGTTCACAATAACATTTGATTAAATGAAAGAGGGGGCTCCGGTGTATAGAGAGGACCTCACCGTTTACGAAGTAACCATAGAAACGACGGAACCCACTTTTTTTTCTTTTATTTAATCGCTAGAATTTCCTATTTCCAGGTAAAATACCTGGAAGAAAAAAAATAGTGGTTGGGAAGGTCATAGTAGCAAAAGCCATTGGAATTTCTATTTTATATATCGGAAAAATCCGTTTTGTTATTAATCAATCGGGGGATAAAAGTATGACTGAAAGAAGAGAAATCAATTAGTTATTCATTAAAGTTTAATTTGATTCAATGACCAGAGTTAAACGAGGATATATAGCTCGGAGACGTCGAACAAAAATTCGTTTATTTGCATCAACCTTTATAGGGGCTCATTCAAGGCTTACCCGAACCGCTACTCAACAGAAAATGAGAGCTTTGGTTTCCTCTCATCGAGATAGGGGCAGGCAAAAGAGGGACTTTCGTCGTTTGTGGATCACTCGGATAAATGCAGCAGTTCGTGAGAATGGGGTATTCTATAGTTATAGTAGATTAATACACAATCTGTACAAAAAGCAATTGCTTCTTAATCGTAAAATACTTGCGCAAATAGCTATATCAAATAAGAATTGTCTTTACATGATTTCCAATAAGATTATCAAATAAAAGATAAAAGGGATTCTATTCTAAAGTCATATATAGGAATGCTTGAAACAGAATTCCCCGGAGAACGGCCTCCGGGAAGATAAAAATAAATTAAGAAATTTAGATAAGTAGTAGGAATGAATAAACATCTTTCAAAAAAAGATTCCTTCTTTCCTTTCCCTATTTATTGTTTCTTATAACACAACAATCAAATCCAGATTTGAGGCTTTTTCGAACAAAACATCAATCTGAGCTTGAGTTCCAATTAGAGTTTTGAATCAATGGAAGAGTATATCTATTTATTTCTGGTTCTAGGACCAGTAGTTCTAGGGACCGACTCCGCTCTCTCAAACTGTTTTTCATTATTAAGAAAAGGTAACAAAGATAAAATACGAGCTTGTTTTATAGCAATAGTAATTAATCGTTGTTGTTTCAAGGTCAATCTATTCACCCGTCTAGATAATATTTTTCCCTGTTCACTAATAAATCGACTAATTAAACTCATGTTTCTATAATCAATTCGATCCCCCGATTCAATTGGGGGAAAACGCCTACGAAAAGATTGCTTGGATTTACGAAAAGGTTGCTTGGATTTATCCATGGTTTATTCCTTATCTCTAAAATTCTATTTTTTTATTCATTTCAGATCCGACCGAAATAGGTTTTATTTGTATTTTGTATATTATATATATATATGTATATGTGGTAATGTTAAGTTCTTCCTTTTCCTCCTCCTTTGATTTGAAAGATCATACACACGTGCTCCGTTCGATCTATTTCTTTATTTCCCCATGAATCGTATGCTTGTGACAATAGCGACAAAATTTTCTCAAGTCTAATCGACTGGGTGTATTGTGTCGATTCTTTTGAGTAATATATCTAGAAATGCCCGGCGATTCCTTATTGACACCATTTTGGATACAACTTGTACATTCCAAAATAACTCTAACTCGGACATCTTTACCCTTAGCCATGAACCTCCTTTGAATTTTTGTTTGATCGACTTAACTCTTCTATTTTCGACCCGAACCTAAGAAGACGAAAAGAACAAAAAAGAAAAAAAATCAATATCAAATATCAATAGAAGTTACTAACTAGAAATTCCATTTCTAAAGTTTTCGTTCTAATTATTTATGTAATTCTAATTAATATTAATAGAATATTATTTCTATAGTAATAATGTAAGTAATACAATTTTTTCTAACTATCAATTATTCGTATTCTAATCCCAGTATTTCATTTAAGTATCTTTTTCTATGCTATGCTTTCGTGAAGCTTTTATTTACCTTACACTGGACCCTCTTTCCATTTCTGTTCTCCAAAATAGGATCTTAGATCCACCGGATTTTTGCTGAGGTTCAATACACTTTTTATTTTTCTTTCCTTCCTATCCTAAAGAACTGAAAAAAGGGGGGGGCGAAGTTTTAGTCACGTCGCGTAGAATTGTATCTCAAATTTTCTTTATTTTTTCGCATATCAATAACTAGAATGAAAAAAAAGGGAATGACAAAGCATCTGGGAATAAACGATTAATTTCTATCAATAGACCCGCTAAAGACCCAAACCATAGAGTAGTTAGCACAGGTGCTGTGGAAAGATATGTTTTTATATCTTGCATTGAAAATCCTCCTTCTTTATTGTAATACATATATGGTCAGATGCTGTAGTTCAAGATCATTTGTATTTTTTTGTACGGAATTCCTAACAAAAACGGATATGTATAATGAACAGTAGATGAGATTTTCCTATCCCTGTTCCTAAAAAAGGGGGATCCCCTTCTTCCTAAGCATTACCGATAAATATTCATTCTTTTTTTATACGTTAGGTTTCAGATGTATATAATTCTTTTATTATATGAAACCAAAAAGAAGAAATGACAAGAAAATTCTATATGGATAGAGGGGAAAATAACGATATGGAAAACAAGACATGGATTTTGTACAATGACACTGTACAACAATTTTAAACAGGGATGTAGCGCAGCTTGGTAGCGCGTTTGTTTTGGGTACAAAATGTCACGGGTTCAAATCCTGTCATCCCTACCTATTACTTCTCCTATGGGCGGTAACGAGGGATTAATTGAGTGAGATCAATTAAATAAAATCGGACATAATCTTTCATTTTTGCATACCAATGTATGCAAGACGCATTGGGGGTACAAAAATGCAAAAATCCTTTTCTTTACAATCGTATCTCCTGGCATAAGAAAGCGCTCTTAGTTCAGTTCGGTAGAACGCGGGTCTCCAAAACCCGATGTCGTAGGTTCAAATCCTACAGAGCGTGATTCCGTTTATGTTATTTCGAATCACAATAAAAAAACTTACCAAAACACAGTTGAATTGCAACTTGAATTTGACCTCCTCCTGCAAGGAGGAGGTCAATCAAAAAAAAATGTTATTCAATCAAAGGTCCAACTGATCACCGCGTCTGTATTGTAAATATGCAGTTACAAATAATCCCGCTAAAGTAATAGGAATTAGACCTAAGACGATTCCAAATAGAAAAACTTCAATCATTTCGATTTGTTTGAGGAGATAAAAAGAAAGGTAAGATCTATCCCTAAATATTAATCTGAAAAATCCGCGAATCTCAATGACCAAGAATTAACAATTGACACGGGAAGGGGCCGTAGAATACCTGAAAGAGAAATATTTATTTTTATGAATTTGTTCATTCAATTCATTTCAAATAAGTCGTATCTTGTTCAAACCAATTAATAGAGCTGGGGTTATAGTTGAAGCAGCCAATAGAAAACCGAAATAACTAGTTATAGTAGGCATGAAAGAGCTAAATTAGATATCTTCTTTTGCTACATATGTTGATAAAACACTTACCTAAGTTTCCATTTTTTCAGATACGACGGTAAGAAAAAATCAATTGACAGAATTAGTTTAGTTCTAATTGAAAGTTCTTGATTCATCAGTCATTATAGATAGTACTAAAAAAAAAATAGAATTCCAAATTACATAGGTAAAAAAAATTAATTTATCCGCTTATTTAAGTAACTTTTGAATATTTGGAATAAAAGAATTGGATTTGAAAATAACTTCAATTTTGATCATTTCTTTTTCAATAGAATCTAGTCCATTTTGGAGAAAACGGCTTGATACCAACTTTTAATGAATTTTCTATTTTTAAA